TTGAATAGAGCACCTACCCTCCATAGATTAGGCATACAGGCGTTCCAACCCATTTTAGTGGAAGGGCGCGCTATTTGTTTACACCCATTAGTTTGTAAGGGCTTCAATGCAGACTTTGATGGGGATCAAATGGCTGTTCACGTACCTTTATCTTTGGAAGCTCAAGCGGAAGCTCGTTTACTTATGTTTTCTCATATTAATCTCTTGTCTCCAGCTATTGGGGATCCCGTTTCCCTACCAACTCAAGATATGCTTATTGGGCTCTATGTATTAACGATCGGGAACCCCCGGGGTATTTGTACAAATAGGTATAATCAATATAATTCTAATTGGGTAAACTATAAAAAGGAAGCTGTTGACAATAATGACTGTAAGTATACAAAAGAGCCGTCTTTTTATAGTTCTTATGATGCACTTGGGGCTTATCGGCGTAAACGAATCCTTTTAGATAGTCCTTTGTGGCTTCGGTGGAGATTAGATCAACGCGTCGTTGGCTCAAGAGAAGTTCCCATCGAAGTTCAATATGAATCTTTTGGTAATTCTAATGAGATTTATAAACACTATCGAATAGTGGGAAGTATAAAAAGAGAAATTCGTTGTATATATATTCGAACTACTGTGGGTCATCTTTCTTTTTATCGAGAAATAGAAGAAGCCATACAGGGGTTTTGCCGTGCCTACTCATAGGCTATGTAACTCATACGCTCTATAAAAATAAATTCTATTAGTGATGCCCATACTCGCAGGAATTCGGGTCTCCCCAATTTAACTGGTATCAAAATTTCTGAATTTCTGTGTGAATCAGGATTAAGGAAAGGAAGTTTTCGAATCACTGACTCAGGCCCATTGTGGAATCTTACTCAGCAGAATATGGAGGTCCTTATGGCAGAACGGGCCGATCTGGCCTTTCACAATAAGGTGATAGATGGAACTGCTATTAAACGACTTATTAGCAGATTAATAGATCATTTCGGAATGGCATATACATCACATATCCTGGATCAAGTGAAGACTTTGGGTTTCCAGCGAGCCACTGCTACATCTATTTCATTAGGAATTGATGATCTTTTAACAATACCTTCTAAGGGATGGTTAGTCCAAGACGCTGAACAACAAAGTTTTCTTTTAGAGAAAAACCATCATTATGGGAATGTACACGTGGTAGAAAAATTACGTCAATCCATTGAGATATGGTATGCTACAAGTGAATATTTGAGACAAGAAATGAATCCTAATTTTCGTATGACTGATCCCTCTAATCCAGTCCATCTAATGTCCTTTTCGGGTGCTAGAGGAAATGTATCTCAAGTACACCAATTAGTAGGTATGAGAGGATTAATGTCGGATCCTCAAGGACAAATGATTGATTTACCCATTCAAAGCAATTTACGAGAAGGGCTTTCTTTGACAGAATATATAATTTCTTGCTACGGAGCCCGCAAAGGAGTTGTAGATACTGCTGTACGAACATCAGATGCTGGATACCTCACGCGTAGACTTGTTGAAGTAGTTCACCACATTCTTGTACGTAGAACGGATTGTGGTACTATACGAGGTATTTACGTGAGTCCCAAAAATGGTATGACGGAAAAAATTTTTGTTCAAACACTAATTGGTCGTGTATTAGCAGATGATATATATATTGGTCTACGATGTATTGCCACTCGAAATAAGGATATTGGAATTGGACTTGTCAATCGATTTATAACCTTTCGAGCACACCCAATATATATTCGAACCCCTTTTAATTGCAGGAGTACTTCTTGGATCTGCCAATTATGTTATGGCCGTAGCCCTACTCATGGTGATCTGGTTGAGTTGGGAGAAGCCGTAGGCATTATTGCGGGTCAATCAATTGGGGAACCGGGGACTCAACTCACATTAAGAACTTTTCATACGGGCGGAGTATTCACAGGTGGTACTGGCGAACATGTACGAGCTCCCTCTAATGGAAAAATAAAATTTGATGAGTATTTGGTTCATCCCACACGTACCCGTCATGGGCATCCTGCTTTTCTATGTTTTATAGACTTGTATGTAACTATTGAGAGTCGAGATATTATACATAATGTTAATATTCCAACAAAAAGTTTGATTTTAGTTCAAAATAATCAATATGTAGAATCGGAACAAGTGATTGCCGAGATTCGTGCCGGAACGTCCACTTTTCGTTTTAAGGAGAGGGTTCTAAAACATATTTATTCTGAGTCAGAAGGAGAAATGCACTGGAGTACTGATGTGCATCATGCGCCCGAATATCCGTATAGTAATGTTCATCTAGTACCAAAAACAAGTCATTTATGGATATTAGCAGGAGGTCTATGCAGATCCAGTATAGTGTCTTTTTCACTCCACAAGGATCAAGATCAAATGAATTCTAATTCTTTTTCTGTCGAAGAAAGAAATATCTTTGATTTGACTAATGATCAAGTAAGACATAAATTTTTTGGTAAAAGTAAAAAGGATGGGCAAATTTTTGAGTATTCAAAACCTTATCGAATCATATCCAATGGTCATTGGAATCTCATAGATCCCTCTATTTGTCAAGAGAATTCCGATGATTCCTTGGCGAAAAAGCGAAGAAATAGATTCGTGATTCCCTTACAATATGATCAAGAACGAGAAAAGAAACTAATACGATCTTTTTGTATTTCTATTAAAATACCTATAAATGGTATTTTACGTAAAAATAGTATTCTTGCTTATTTTGATGATCCGCGATATAGAAGAAGCAGTTCGGGAATTACTAAATATGGGATTGTCGAAGTAGATTCAATCGTAAAAAAAGAGAATTTGATTGAGTATCGAGGAGCAAAAAAATTTAGTCCGAAATACCAAATGCAAATGAGAGTAGATCGATTTTTTTTCATTCCCGAGGAAGTGCATATCTTCCCCGTATCTTCGCCCATAATGGTCCGAAACAATAGTATCGTTGGAGTAGATACACGACTTGCTTTAAATATAAATACAAGAAGCCAAGTAGGTGGATTAGTCCGAGTGGAGAGAAAAAAAAGGAGTATTGAACTGAAAATTTTTTCTGGAGATATTCATTTTCCTGGAGAGGCGGATAAAATATCTAGGCACGGCGGCATTTTGATACCACCAGGAATGGAAAATAAAAATTATAAGGGATCAAAAAAATTTAAAAATTGGATCTATGTTCAACGGATCACACCTATAAAAAAAAAGTATTTTGTTTTGGTTCGGCCCGTAGTCCCATATGAAATATCCGATGGAATAAATTTAGCAACACTTTTTCCTCAGGATCTCTTGCAGGAAAAGGATAATGTACAACTTCGAATTGTCAATTATATACTTTATGGAAATAGCAAGTCAATTCGAGGAATTTCTCACACAAGTATTCAATTAGTTCGGGCTTGCTTAGTATTGAATTGGGACCAAGAAAAAAGGGGTTTTATAAAAGAAGAGGTTCATGCTTCCTTTGTTGAAATAAGGGCAAATGATCTGCTTCGTGATTTCATCAGAATTGAGTTAGTAAAGTCCACTATTTCTTATACCGTAAAAAAGTATGATACGTCAAGTTCAGGATTGATTTACAATATTGGATTAGATCGTACCAATATAAATCCTTTTAATTCCAAGGCAAAGACTCAATCATTTCCCCAACATCAGGGAACTCTTGGTACGTTGTTGAATCGAAATAAGGAATGCCAATCTTTCCGAATTTTGTCATCATCCAATTGTTCTCGAATTGGCCCCTTTAATACTTCGAGATATAATAATGCGACAAAAGAATTGGATCCCATGAATCCAATTAGGGATTTGTTGGGTCCCTTAGGTACTACTGTATTTAAAATAGCGAATCCTTGTTTATCTTACTATTTAATAACTTATAATCAAATCTTTTTAAAGAACTATTTGTTACTTGACAATTTTCAACAGACTTTCCAAGTACTTCAATTTCAATACTGTTTCCTAGATGAAAATAGTAGGATTTATAATCCCGATCCGTGTAGTAACATCATTTGGAATTTATTCCATTTTAATTGGTGTTTTCTCCATCACGATTATTGTGAAGAGGCATGGACAATAATTAGCCTTGGCCTATTTCTTTGTGAAAATTTATGTCTATTGAAATACGGATCACGCATAAAAAAATCTGGTAAAATTTTCATTGTTCATGTTGACTCTTTAGTTATAAGATCAGCTAAGCCCTATTTGGTCACTCCGGGAGCAACTGTTCATGGCCATTATGGGAAAACCTTTTATGAAAGAGATACATTAATTACATTTATATATGAAAAATCGAGATCCGGCGATATCACGCAAGGTCTTCCAAAAGTGGAACAAATCTTAGAAGTTCGTTCAATTGATTCAATATCGATGAACCTCAAAAAGAGAGTTGAAGGTTGGGACGAACGTAGCCGAAGGCTTCTTGGGATACCTTGGGGATTCTTGATTGGAGCTGAACTAACCATAGCACAAAGTCGTATCTCTTTGGTTAATAAGATCCAAAAGGTTTATCGATCCCAGGGGGTACAGATCCATAATAGACATATAGAGATTATTGTACGTCAAGTAACATCAAAAGTGTTGGTTTCAGAAGATGGAATGTCTAATGTGTTTTCACCTAGGGAACTGATTGGATTGTTGCGAGCAGAGCGAGCAGGGCGTGTTTTGGACGAAGCGATCTGTTATCGGGCAATCTTATTGGGAATAACGAAGTCATCTCTGAATACTCAAAGTTTCATATCCGAAGCGAGTTTTCAAGAAACTGCTCGAGTTTTAGCAAAAGCTGCTCTACGAGGTCGTATTGATTGGTTGAAAGGGCTGAAAGAGAACGTTGTTCTGGGGGGGATTATACCGGTTGGTACTGGATTCAAAAAATTAGTACATCGTTCAAAGCAAGATAAAAACATTCATTTGAAAATAAAAAGGAAGAATCTATTCGAATTGGAGATGAGAGATATTTTGTTACACTATAGAGAATTTTGAGAATTTTATTTGTTCTTGCGTCCCGAACTATTTCCATGGGACATCAGACCAATCATTTACATGATACATGATTTAGTAATTCCTAACAAGAGGTTCATTCTTTTTACTTGAATTCTCTGGTCCGATTATGGATTTGGTAATCAACGAAAAATAAAGAATGAAAATAAATTCATGATTTTGGTCGTAGATCAATGGTCAATCCTGGTATAAGGTTCCGTCGGAACAATTATTTATTTCACAGGTTACTGAATCTCTCTAAAAAAAAAAAAAGAGAAAGTGTGGCAAAATGGGAAGACGATATTGGAACATAAATTTGGAAGAGATGATGGAAGCAGGAGTTCATTTTGGTCATGGTACTAAGAAATGGAATCCTAGAATGGCTCCTTACATCTCTGCAAAGCGTAAAGGTATTCATATTACAAATCTTACTATAACTGCTCGTTTTTTATCAGAAGCCTGCGATTTAGTTTTTGATGCAGCAAGTATGGGAAAAAACTTCTTAATCGTTGGCACCAAAAATAAAGCAGCGGATTTAGTAGCATCAGCAGCAATAAGGGCTCGATGTCATTATGTTAATAAAAAATGGCTTGGTGGTATGTTAACAAATTGGTCTACTACAGAAACAAGACTTCAGAAGTTCAGGGACTTAAGAGCGGAACAAAAAATGGGGAAACTCGCCCGTCTCCCAAAAGGAGATGCAGCAATGTTGAAGAGAAAGTTATCCACCTTGCAAACATATCTGGGTGGGATCAAATATATGACGGGATTGCCCGATATTGTAATTATCGTTGATCAGCAAGAAGAATATATGGTTCTTCGAGAATGTGTCATTTTGGGCATTCCGACGATTTGTTTAATCGATACAAATTGTGACCCAGATCTTGCAGATATTTCTATTCCGGCCAACGATGATGCTATAGCATCGATTCGATTGATTCTTACCAAATTAGTATCCGCAATTTTGGAGGGCCGAAATAGTTATATAAAAAAAGGTTGATTATCTTATAATTTAATAGTTAAGAAAAAGAAGAAGAAGATTAGTTCCTTTTTGTTGAACTCCATGGATTTCTTTGATTGTTTATTATTTTGGTTTGCATTTTTGAACTATGTTTTGAATATTGAATAAAAAATGATTGGTATTTTTTTTTATGTAATTTCTTGGTATTCCAAATATAATGTATGATTCCTATTAATAAATGAAGGTAGATGAATTGAGAAAGATATGGTTGAATCAAAATAATTCCTTTTTTAAGTTCGATTTCTATTATAGGGCAATATGAATGTTATACTATGTTCCATTAAAACACTCAAAGGGTTATACGATATGTCAGGTGTAGAAGTAGGCCAACATTTATATTGGGAAATAGGAGGTTTACAAATTCATGCCCAAGTGCTTATCACTTCTTGGGTTGTAATTGCTATTTTATTAGGTTCAGCCATCATAGCTGTTCGGAATCCACAAACCATTCCGACCGACGGGCAGAATTTCTTCGAATATGTCCTTGAATTTATTCGAGACTTGAGCAAAACTCAGATTGGAGAGGAGTATGGTCCTTGGGTTCCATTTATTGGAACGATGTTCCTATTTATTTTTGTTTCTAACTGGTCAGGTGCTCTTTTACCTTGGAAAATCATAAAGTTACCTCATGGGGAGTTAGCTGCGCCCACGAATGATATAAATACTACTGTTGCTTTAGCTTTACCCACGTCAGTGGCATATTTCTATGCGGGTCTTAGCAAAAAAGGATTGGGATATTTCGGTAAATACATTCAACCAACTCCAATACTTTTACCAATTAATATCCTAGAAGATTTTACAAAGCCTTTATCTCTTAGTTTTCGACTTTTCGGGAATATATTGGCTGATGAATTAGTAGTTGTTGTTCTTGTTTCTTTAGTGCCTTCAGTAGTTCCTATACCTGTCATGTTTCTTGGATTATTTACAAGTGGTATTCAAGCTCTTATTTTTTCAACTTTGGCTGCGGCTTATATAGGTGAATCCATGGAGGGTCATCATTGACTAACTTTCGAAATAGTTTTTTAAGCTTATCCCAATTAAAGCAATGCGGGGTTCAATATAATCCACAGGGCTGGAGAAGAAAATGAAAATAGCTAATATTATGTATTGTAGTATTGTATATATGAAGAAAGATAAATGATATTGCAGAGTTTTTAAGAGAAAAAAGGATTGGGTGGGGGGTCCTACTAGATATATGTACAGAATACGATTTAATATTAATAGAATAATAAATAATAGAATAATAAAGTGCAGGTGGTTTACGTTATGTAAGAAAAAAAGTATATGTTATTTACTAGTTAGATAGGAATTATCCCTATCTCTTTTTTTCTAACTCACTTCATTTAGAATTTATATAGATTCAAATATCAGTCCTTTTTCGATTTTTTCTGTGATTGTTAATTGAATGAAAGAATATAAGAGTTTCTAAACAAGAAAACACAATGGCTAAAACCGTATGTATCTATTTACATAAAACTCCATCATGGGTAGAAAGAAAGGAAAAACAGTATATGGAAGTAGTTCTTAAAATTAAGTAATATTCTGTTGGAGTTTTTAGCTACTTCGACCCGATAGATTTTAGTGATAAGTATCAATAAAAAAAAAGAAGTAAGTAAAAAGGTAGTATAGTAAAGTAAATAGTAAAAGTAGAAAAAGAAGTGGATAAAGATTAAGTAGTAATTCATTGGTTGGTTGTATCATTAACCATTTCTTTTTTTTTTTGCGAGGAAATTACCATGAATCCACTTATTTCTGCTGCTTCCGTTATTGCTGCTGGATTGGCTGTGGGGCTTGCTTCTATTGGACCTGGGGTTGGTCAAGGTACTGCTGCGGGCCAAGCTGTAGAAGGTATTGCGAGACAACCAGAAGCAGAGGGTAAAATACGAGGTACTTTATTGCTTAGTCTGGCTTTTATGGAAGCTTTAACAATTTATGGACTGGTCGTGGCATTAGCTCTTTTATTTGCAAATCCTTTTGTTTAATTTTATCGTAGAATCAAAATGTAAAAAAAAGGGGGACCTATCTTTTTTCTTATTTTATTAACTGGGAGTTTCCCTTTGCTCCTTCTAATTTTACTCCTATAACTATTTATTTTTTGTTTGTCGAAACAATACTTTGGGAGGGACTGATTTGAGGATAAGGAATTAGCGGATCCACTCGCTTTCTTCCCTTTCGTTCTTAGTTTAGTAAAATTCCATTAAAAATAAGAAATGGAACAAAAAAATCGATAAAAAAAATGGGGGAGGCGAGTGGAGTGATACAAAAAGAACTCTGTTCTTTGTTAGTCCTATCTATAAGAGGAGAGCATATGAAAAATATAACCGATTCCTTTGTTTCCGTGGGGCACTGGCCATCCGCTGGGAGTTTCGAGTTTAATACCGATATTTTAGCAACAAATCCAATAAATCTAAGCGTTGTGCTGGGTATATTGATTTTTTTTGGAAAGGGAGTGTGTGCGAGTTGTGTATTTCAAGAATAGGTTGGATTTCGCCGGCTGCACTTTCTTTATATTTATGTATTCTTTTTTTTTATTTGCGTAAATAGGAAAAAGGGTGCACAATCTCGACGAATTACTTCGTAATTGGATTTTATTCAGAAATCATATCTAAGAACCATAGCATTTCGTGACTAATTGGTAAATGAACTTTGATTCTCTATCAACCAATAATGTTGAGGTCTTTTACATGGTTAAAGATAAATTGTTTGAAGTCCAGGCACAGCATACCGTGGTACTCTTTCTACCGCTACATTAGTACCGAAATACCGCAAATAAAAAAATAAAAAAAATGATAAAAAAAAATAAATAATTGGGAATTTCTCCGATGTATAACACTCATATGGATAAATTTATTTGAACCATTTACAGGTATAGGAAAGATGGGTATATTGCCCCACCCCTTTTTTTATCCACTGCCAAATCGACGACCTATATATTGTATAAAAAAGATAAATTTTTTTAATTTTTTGGATGAAAAAAAGAGTTTGTGAATAAAAAACAAATAAAGAAACAACTTTGCTGACAATTTTTTATTTTTTGTCTGGTCTGAAGAGTCCTACTATCCTAATATTCTGATGTTAGATCAGTTTCGATATCTTTGAATACGAACAGAAAAGAGAGGATAGGCTCAAGAGAGGATAGGTTCATTCCATTCAAAGATATGGGAATGTCTATCAAAGGAAAGAAACAATTGAGCGTGAGAGCCAAATGAATCAAAAGATTCATGTTTGGTTCGGGAAGAGATATGAGAGTTGTGAAATGAATGTAAAGATAATCTACTTTCATTAAATGATTTATTAGATAAGCGAAAACAAAGGATCTTGAGTACTATTCGAAATTCAGAAGAATTACGTAGAGGGGCCGCTGAACAGCTCGAAAGAGCGCGGGCTCGATTACGTAAAGTGGAAATGGAAGCAGATGAGTATAGACTGAATGGATACTCTGAGATAGAAAGAGAGAAAATAAATTTGATTAATGCTACTTGCGATAGTTTGGAACAATTAAAAAATTACAAAAATGAAACTCTTTTTTTTGAACAACAAAGAGCGGTTAATCAGGTACGACAGCAAGTTTTCCAACAAGCTTTACAAAGAGCTCTAGGAACTCTGAATAGTTGTTTGAATAGCGAATTACATTTTCGTACCATCAGTGCTAATATTGGTATCCTCGGGTCCGTGGAAGAAATAACTGATTAGCCTTTTTAATCTAGTTTAAAGTTTAGGTGTTTTTTTTCCTTTCCTTCCGAAAAATAAAAAAGAGATACTAATGGGAACCCTTCGAGCTGATGAAATTAGTAATATTATCCGCGAACGTATTGAACAATATAATAGAGAAGTAAAGATTGTGAATACCGGTACCGTACTTCAAGTGGGCGACGGCATTGCTCGTATTCATGGTCTTGATGAAGTAATGGCAGGGGAATTAATAGAATTTGAAGAGGGTACAATAGGCATTGCTCTGAATTTGGAATCAAATAATGTTGGCGTTGTATTAATGGGTGATGGTTTGATGATACAAGAGGGAAGTTC